GATGGAGTGCCTGAATAAAGGGTTATTTTGATAGAATAAATCATGTAATTTATTTACCTCTATTATATTTAATGGAGTTAAACCATTCCTGGAATATCAAAAACTCCCGTGCCTCATACACCAAAATATACTTATTGCTACTAGCTACCAAAAAGGTAAGCTAAGTAAGCTAATGGGTTCATACCCCACATATAGAAGTTTTAATCTTCTCCTTTTTAAGTGTTTCATTTTATTAATCCTGCTAAATTATTTTTTTTTTCATCCCTCATATTGAGAACATTAATTGTTATATCCTCTAGATCCTGATTTTCAGCATGAATTGCTTTGGAAATTAATCTTCTTTCCTTTATTCCATTAATTTCTAATACCTCAAATGTTTTATCTTCTGAAGCAGCTTTAAAATACTTCCTAACTCAAGCTATAGCCTCAGCCATTCTACTTATTTTCATTTTAATCAATCAGATAACCCTAAACTTCATATCTCCTATAATTAATTTCTACCTTTACAATATATTTCTCTCATCTCCCCTCTTACTGAAACTGGGAGCAGCTCCATTCCACTTCTGATTTCCTAGAATTATGGAAGGTTTAGACTGATTATCATCCTTTACTCTTATAACCTGACAAAAAATTGCTCCTATAATCATCCTTTTTAATATCATATCCATAACCAATTTCCTTCTTATAGTGATAATCTCCTCTATTATAGTAGGATCTTGAGGTGGTCTAAATCAAGTTTCCTTACGAAAATTAATAGCTTATTCATCCATTACTCACATTGGATGAATATTAGCAGCAATAATCTGTAATATCAACATTTGATATCTCTATCTACTCATTTATTCTATTCTAACCCTAGGAATAATTTTCGTCTTCTCAAGAAAAAATCTTTTCTATTTAAAGCAAATTTTCTTCTCCTCATTAAATCCAACTTTTAGGATTATTATATTCTCAGGTCTCCTATCTTTAGGTGGTCTTCCTCCATTTCTTGGCTTTCTTCCTAAATGACTTGTTATCCAATCCTTAGTATATGAAAATACATTTTTGATTACCACAATAGTAATTCTAACTTTAATAACTTTATTTTTTTATATACGATTATCACTCTCAGCATTTTTAATATTTTATCCATCCAATAAATGATTTATTGAATGATCTAATCCTTCTATTCTACTAATTTCTTCTTCCATCATCATTTTCCTTCTACCTACAATTTCAATTATTCCCTTTAACTTATAAGATTTTAAGTTAAAGCAAACTAATAGCCTTCAAAGCTGGAAATAAAACTAACTTTTAAGTCTTAGTATTTCTACACCTTTAGAATTGCAGTCTAAAATCATCATTGAATATAAGACTTGATAAAAGGAATACTTCTTTCCCTAAATAAATTTACAGTTTACCGCCTAAATTCTCAGCCATTTTATCTATGCAACGATGATTATTTTCCACTAATCATAAGGACATCGGAACTTTATATTTTATTTTCGGAGCTTGAGCTGGAATAGTTGGTACATCGCTCAGAATATTAATTCGAGCAGAACTAGGTCAACCCGGATTTTTAATTGGAGATGACCAAATTTATAATGTGATTGTAACAGCTCACGCATTTGTAATAATTTTTTTTATGGTTATACCTATTATAATTGGAGGCTTTGGAAACTGATTAGTACCTTTAATATTAGGAGCACCTGATATAGCTTTTCCACGAATAAATAATATAAGCTTCTGACTTCTTCCTCCTTCATTAACTCTACTTCTTGCATCAAGCATAGTTGATGTTGGAGCAGGAACTGGTTGAACTGTATACCCCCCTTTATCTTCTAATATTGCTCATGCAGGATCTTCTGTAGACTTAACTATTTTTTCTTTACATTTAGCAGGAGTATCCTCAATTTTAGGAGCAGTTAATTTTATTACTACTATAATTAATATACGTTCCCCAGGAATATCTTTAGATCAAACCCCCTTATTCGTTTGAGCTGTAGGTATTACTGCTCTTCTCCTTTTATTATCTTTACCAGTTTTAGCAGGGGCTATCACTATACTTCTCACTGATCGTAATTTAAATACATCCTTCTTTGATCCTGCTGGGGGAGGAGATCCTATTCTATATCAACACTTATTTTGATTCTTCGGACACCCTGAAGTTTACATTTTAATTTTACCAGGATTTGGTATAATTTCTCATATTATTAGACAAGAAAGAGGGAAAAAAGAAGCATTTGGTACATTAGGAATAATTTATGCTATATTAGCAATTGGTCTTCTCGGATTTGTAGTATGAGCTCATCATATATTTACTGTAGGTATAGATGTTGATACTCGAGCATATTTTACCTCTGCTACCATAATCATTGCTGTCCCCACAGGAATTAAAATTTTTAGATGATTGGCTACATTACATGGTAGTCAACTATCTTATTCCCCTGCAATTTTATGAGCTATAGGTTTTGTATTTTTATTTACTATTGGAGGATTGACAGGAGTAATTCTTGCTAATTCATCAATTGATATTATCCTTCATGACACTTACTATGTCGTTGCTCATTTCCATTATGTTCTTTCTATAGGAGCCGTATTTGCTATTATAGCAGGTTTCATTCACTGATATCCTCTTCTTACCGGATTAACAATAAATAATACATGATTAAAAATACAATTCTTCATCATATTTTTAGGAGTAAATCTAACATTCTTTCCCCAACACTTCCTAGGCCTAGCTGGAATACCACGACGATACTCTGATTATCCAGACACTTATACCTCTTGAAATATTGTATCCAGACTTGGATCTTTAATCTCCTTTATTAGAATTATTATAATAATCTTCATTTTATGAGAAAGAATAATTTCAGCACGTAATCCTCTATTTATAAATAATCTCCCTAGATCATTAGAATGATACCAAAAAACCCCACCATCAGAACATAGTTATTCTGAACTCCCTATTCTAAGTGAATTCTAATATGGCAGATAAAGTGCTGTGAACTTAAGCTTCATATATAAAGTTTTACTTTTATTAGAAAATGGCTACCTGATCAAATTTAAATCTTCAAAATGCAGCATCCCCTATTATAGAACAATTGTCATTTTTCCATGATCACACCCTCATAATTTTAATTATAATTACTACTTTAGTAGCTTATATTATATTATCACTTTTACCTAATAATCTAGTACACCGTTACTTATTAGAAGGTCAAAATATTGAAATCATTTGAACAATCCTACCCGCCATTACCTTAATCTTTATTGCATTACCATCTCTCCGTTTACTTTATTTATTAGATGAATCAATAACACCATTAATTTCATTAAAATCCACCGGTCATCAGTGATATTGATCATATGAATATATAGATTTTAAAAACTCTATTGAATTTGATTCCTACATAATTCCTTTTAATGAACTTCCTATAAATGGATTCCGTGTATTAGACGTCGATAACCGAACCACTTTACCCATAAATATTCAAACACGAATTCTTGTTACCGCAAGAGATGTTATCCACTCCTGGACTATCCCCTCCATAGGCTTGAAGGTAGATGCAACACCTGGTCGATTAAATCAATTAAATCTTCTTATAAGACGACCAGGTATTTTCTTTGGTCAATGTTCAGAAATTTGTGGAGCAAACCATAGTTTTATACCTATTGTCCTTGAAAGAGTAAGAGTAAAATCATTTATTAAATGAATTATAAATTTATCATTAGATGGCTGAAAGTAAGCACTGGTCTCTTAAACCACTTAATAGTAATTAACAACTACTTCTAATGAAGAAATTAGTTAAAACATAACATTAATATGTCATATTAAAATTATTATAATATAATATAATATTTCTTGATTCCTCAAATAGCACCAATATGATGAACCACTTTATTATTCTTATTTTGCCTAACAATAAGAATTATCATTTGCTTAAACTTTTCTATTCAATCTCACCTCATTACTACTCAATCCTACATAATTAATAAAAAATTATATAATTGAAAATGATAACAAATTTATTCTCCGTTTTTGATCCTACCTCCTTTATTTTCAACTTATCCTTAAATTGAACAAGAACTTTTATTGGATTACTTATTATTCCCTTATCTTATTGACTTATTCCTTATCGATGATCAATAGTATGATATAATATCTTAATTACATTACATAATGAATTTAAAACACTCATTGGATCAACAAAATCACATGGTATAACATTAATATTCACCTCACTTTTTTCATTTATTCTATTTAATAATTTTATAGGCTTATATCCATATATTTTTACCAGCTCAAGTCATTTATCTTTTACCCTGGCACTTGCTCTGCCCCTATGATTATCATTTATAATCTTCGGATGAATTAATAACACTCAACATATATTTGCTCATCTAGTCCCCCAAGGAACCCCTCCTATTTTAATCCCTTTTATAGTATGTATTGAAACAATCAGCAACCTAATTCGACCTGGGACTCTAGCAGTTCGTTTAGCTGCCAATATAATTGCTGGCCACTTACTTCTTACATTATTAGGAAATACTGGAAACTCCTTATCTTTTACTATACTAAACTGTCTTATCCTTGGACAATTAGCCCTTCTTATTCTTGAATCAGCCGTTGCTATTATTCAATCTTATGTATTTGCTGTTTTAACAACTTTATATTCTAGAGAAGTAAACTAATGTCACACTCAAATCATCCTTTTCACTTAGTTAATCCAAGTCCATGACCTTTAACAGGAGCCATTGGAGCTTTATCTATAGTAAGAGGACTAATTATATGATTCCATAAATATAATAACTCTCTTATATTAATCGGAACTTTTATTACAATTCTTACCATATATCAATGATGACGAGATATTGTTCGTGAAGGTACTTATCAAGGATTACATACCCTTTCAGTATCTTATGGATTACGATGAGGAATAATCCTATTTATTGTATCAGAAATTTTCTTCTTTATCTCTTTTTTTTGAGCATTTTTTCATAGAAGTCTAGCCCCCGCAATTGATTTAGGAATAATTTGACCTCCTACTGGAATTAGTCCATTCAATCCTTTTCAAATTCCTCTCCTCAATACCGCCATTCTTCTAGCATCAGGTATTACTGTTACATGAGCCCATCATAGTCTTATAGAAAGTAATCATAGACAAACAACCCAAGCCTTATTCTTTACTGTAATTTTAGGTATTTATTTTACCACTCTTCAAGCCTATGAATATTATGAAGCACCATTTTCAATTGCAGACGCCGTCTATGGATCCACATTTTTTATAGCAACAGGATTTCATGGTCTCCATGTTTTAATTGGAACATCCTTTCTTCTAATTTGCTTATTACGACATATACTTTTTCATTTTTCACCTAACCATCACTTCGGTTTTGAAGCAGCAGCATGATACTGACACTTTGTAGATGTAGTATGATTATTCCTTTTTATCTCAATTTATTGATGAGGTAAATATTTATTTAGTATATTAGTACATTTGACTTCCAATCAAAAAGATTGACCAATCAAAATAAATAATTTTTATTATAATAAGAACCGCTACAATCATTATAACTTTATCTTTATTAATAATTATAGTAGCATTAATTCTTTCAAAAAAATCTTTCATAGATCGAGAAAAAAATTCACCCTTTGAATGTGGATTTGACCCTAAAAGATCAGCACGCTTACCATTCTCTATACGATTTTTTCTTATCGCCGTAATCTTTTTGATTTTTGATGTAGAAATCACCCTCCTTTTACCCAGAATTCTAGTCTTCCAAACATCTAATATAATCTCATACTCATTAACTTTAATCTTATTTATTCTAATCTTAATATTTGGATTACTGCATGAATGGAACCAAGGAGCACTTGAATGAGCTTCATAGGATTATAGTTAAATTTAACACTTGATTTGCACTCAAGAAATACTGTTCTCAGTTAATCTTAAATAAGAAGCAATTATTGCATTCAGTTTCGACCTGAAATATGGTGAAATCACCCTTATTTATTTAATTAACTGAAACCAAAAAAGAGGTATGTTAATGTTAATAACATCATTGAATTTCATTCCAGTTAAAGAAATGTGATGTTCAAATAGAAGCTGCTAACTTCATACTTTAACGGTTAAATTCCGTTTACATTTCTTTTTCTATCCAATCAATTTATATAGTTTAAAAAAAACAATACATCTTCATTGTATAAATAATATAAAATATTTATAAATATCAAAAAATAATTAACATTTTCTTTACATCTTCAATGTAACACTTTCTATAAGCTATTTTGATAAAATAATATAAATAAAATTATTAACCAAACTATAAATCTTACTAAATAAATTTTAATTCTATTCTCTTGAATTCATTGAATAAATACCGAATAATATTTTATCTTTTTATAAATATACTGTCCACCAAAATCCTCTCTCCATCCATGATCATAATTTTTTAATAATACACCACCTAATTCTAAAGGTAAATAACTAATAAATTGAGTAGATAAATAAGGTATATTCCATATAGAGCCTAAAAATGTTACCATTTCATATCCTTTTAAAGAACATAAATTAGCATTAATTCTCATCTTAGAAACTTCATATCCTACAAATCCACCTACTGTTATTACAAATAAAGTTAAAAATTTTAAATAAAAAGGTAAACAAATTATACTTGGTGAAGGAAATATCATTCATATTAACAATCTCCCTCCAAAAATTCTTATAAATACTAAAGGTATCATCCCTCTATATATAATTCATCCTATATCTCTAACAGATGAATATGTACCCCCTATATTATCTCCAACCATACTATAGTATACTAATCGTAAAGAATATCTAACAGTTAATCCCGTAGAAAAAAAATAAAAAATAAAACTAATAAAATTCAAATTTCTTAATAAAGCTATTTCTAAAATTAAATCCTTAGAATAAAAACCCGCCAAAAAAGGTATACCACACAATGCTATATTTGAAATATGGAAACAAGAAGATGTTAAAGGCAATAAATTTACAATACCCCCTATACCTCGAATATCTTGGCTATTTCCTATTATATGAATAATAACTCCTGCACATATAAATAATAATGCTTTAAATAAAGCATGAGTCAACAGATGAAAAAAAGCCAATTCTGGTAATCCTATAGCCAAAATTCTTATTATTAAACCCAACTGTCTTAATGTTGATAATGCAATAATCTTCTTTAAATCAAACTCATAATTAGCCCCTATACCAGCCATAAATATAGTTATTCCTCCTAATAATAATAATAATTGACCCCAGAATGTTACTCTAATTAAATTATTAAAACGAATTAATAAATAAACCCCAGCTGTTACCAAAGTTGAAGAATGAACCAAAGCAGATACTGGTGTAGGAGCAGCCATTGCAGCAGGAAGTCATGATGAAAAAGGAATTTGTGCTCTTTTTGTTATAGCAGCTAACAAAATTAAACCTCCAACAATATTTAACTCAAATCTTTTACCTAATCAAATCCAATATACATAATTCCATCTACCAAAATTCAAGAATCAAGCAATACTTATTAATAAAGCAACATCCCCAACTCGATTTGATAATGCAGTTAACATTCCTGCATTAAAAGACTTAGAATTTTGATAATAAATAACTAAACAGTAAGATACTAATCCTAAACCATCTCACCCTAATAAAATTCTAATTAAATTTGGTCTAATAATTAAAAATATTATTGATAAAACAAACAATAAAACCAATAAAATAAACCGATAAATATTTAAATCACCCTCCATATATTCTTCTCTATATTTAATAACCAAGCTAGAAATCAACATCACAAATCCCATAAATATTAAAGATATTCAATCAAATAATAATGTTATAACCACCATAATTCTATTAACTTCAATAATCTCCCAATCAACAATTAAACTATAATCTCTCTTAAAGAAAAAAACACCACATATAGTTAAAAATAAACTTAAAGAAAATAAAAAAATAAAACTAATTTTACAAATAGAATAACGCCACATATATCTAAAATATTAATAATATTCCCTCGACCCCACAAATCGATATTCTAATAAACTATTTAGATAAAGTCATATGCCATATAAATCTCTTTTAATAATAAGAAAATTTAAAGGAAATCAATGAAATAATAACAATAAATATTCACGAAAATATCCACCAGAACACGCATATAAACCTGAATATATTTTCCCATGCTGACTAATAGAATATATATATAAAGTATAAGCAGCTCTAAAAAAAGATAATATTATTAATGTTAATATTGTTAATCATCTTCAAGACACCATTCTATTAATTAATATAATTTCCCCCATTAAATTAATAGAAGGAGGAGCTGCTATATTACCAGCTCTTAATAAAAATCATCATAATCCTATTCTCGGTATAAAGACCAATAATCCTTTATTAATAAATAAACTTCGTCTACCTAAACGCTCATAAACCATATTAGAAAGACAAAATAATCCAGAAGAACATAAACCATGCCCAATTATTAAAATTATACTCCCAATACAACCTCAAAAATTTAAAGTTAATAAACCCCCTAATACTATTCCTATATGTGCCACAGAAGAATAAGCAATTAAAGACTTTAAATCTCTCTGCCGTAAACAAATTAATCTTACTAAAAATCCACCAAAAACTCTTACTCTTATAAATATAAAGTTAAATTTTAATCCAACCAATCTTATTATCCTTATAACCCGTAATAGTCCATAACCTCCTAACTTCAACAATACCCCAGCCAAAATTATTGAACCAGATACAGGAGCTTCAACATGGGCCTTAGGTAATCATAAATGTACTATAAATATAGGCATTTTTACTAAAAAAGCCACTATTAAACATAAATATATAATTATTTTATCAACCTCATATCTTAAAACTATATATATTAATCCACCTTCAACTTCATAAATATAAAATAAACCAACTAATAATGGTAAAGAAGCAAACAAAGTATAAAATATTAAATATACACCCGCCTGCAATCGTTCAGGTTGATATCCTCAACCTAAAATTAAAAACAACGTCGGAATCAATCTAGACTCAAAAAATAAATAAAATCCAAACAAACTTACTCTTCTAAATCTTAATAAAAGAAATCTTAAAAGTATTAAAACAAAAAAAACAAATAAACCCGAAAAAAAATCATCCTTATATACAGTAAATCTTGCTGTTATCATTAAAAAACAAATTCAACATCTCAATAAAGCCAACACATAAGATAATAAATCTCAACCTATTGAATAACCTAAATATCCAATTCTATTAATAGGTAAACAAAAAAAAACAATAAATATCCCCATTAAAATAATACTTGATTGTACCACTCATCATAATCAACCAAAAAAACTAAATGGTATCAAAAATAAAATAAATAATATAAACTTTAACATTTCAACACAGAAATAGAATGAAAATAATCATTACCATGTGTACGAATAATAGATACTAAAACAGCCAACCCTAAAGCCCCCTCACATACAGAAAAAGTCAAAAAAACCATTCTAAAATATAATTCACATCCTTGAAATAATAAATATAAATAAATAATCATAAATAATATTAATATTATATATTCTAATCTTAATAATGAAATCAATAAATGTTTACGTTTAGAAATAAATATCCACACCCCAGCAAAAAACATTAAACAAAACACAATAATATAAAATTGATTAAACATTAGTTTTAATAGTTTAAATAAAAACACTGGTCTTGTAAACCAAAATTAAAGTATCTTTTTAAAACTTCAGAGAAAGAGTCACCCCCATCTTTAATCCCCAAAATTAATATTTTATATTAAACTATTCTCTGATATCACACTAACCTTAACAATAGTAATAACCTTATCAACATTAATTTTTATCCAATTAAATCACCCTTTATCTATAACTATAAATATTATTGTACATACATTATTAATGTGTCTAATAATAGGTCATTTATCCCCTACATTTTGATTTTCATATATTCTATTTATAATTTTTATTGGAGGTATACTAGTGTTATTCCTTTACATTACAAGATTAGCCTCTAATGAACTTTTTATAGCTTCAATTATACTTCTTATATTAATTCCTATAATATTCTCAATAACCTTTCTCCTTCAAATTCCTGACCCTCTAATTCCAAATTTATATATTTATACAAATGATATCTTATATTCTAATAATTGACTAAACAATTTAATTCAAATAATCCTAATAAAAATTTATAATTATCCAACACACTTCATCACTATTATATTAGTATTTTATCTATTATTAGCCCTAATTGCCATCGTAAAAATTATTAATATCTTCAAAGGACCTTTACGGAAAATAGACTAATGTTAAACAAACCTATACGATCTCATCATCCCCTTTTTAAAATTATTAACAACAGACTAATTGATCTACCTTCCCCTTCAAATATCTCAACCTGATGAAATTTTGGTTCCCTACTAGGACTATGTTTAGGAGTACAAATTATTACAGGTTTATTTCTAGCTATACACTACACTGCAGATATTACCACCGCCTTTAATAGAGTAGTACACATTTGTCGAGACGTAAATAATGGATGATTATTACGAACATTACATGCAAATGGAGCATCAATATTTTTTATTTGTGCTTATTTACATATTGGACGAGGATTATATTATGGATCTTTTAACCTTCATTATACATGAAATGTAGGTACTCTAATTCTATTTTTAATTATAGCCACAGCATTTTTAGGATATGTTTTACCATGAGGACAAATATCCTTCTGAGGAGCAACAGTTATTACCAATCTACTTTCAGCAATCCCATATTTAGGTACAACTTTAGTCCAATGAATCTGAGGAGGATTTGCAGTAGATAATGCTACACTAACCCGATTTTTTACATTCCATTTTATTCTACCATTTATTGTAGCCACCTTCGTAATAGTACACCTCTTATTCCTTCATCAAACTGGATCTAATAATCCCCTTGGCACAAATAGAAACTTTGATAAAATCCCATTTCATCCTTATTTCTCATTTAAGGATACAGTAGGATTCATTATTTTATTATTACTATTAACTATAATTAATCTAATTGCACCTTATAAATTAGGAGATCCTGATAACTTCATTCCAGCCAATCCACTTGTAACTCCAGTCCATATTCAACCTGAATGATACTTTCTATTTGCTTATGCAATTTTACGATCCATCCCCAATAAATTAGGAGGTGTTATAGCATTAGTCATATCAATTGCAATCCTATTCTTTATACCCTTTCTAAACAAACACTCATTCCAATCAAATTCCTTTTACCCTATAAATCAAATTATATTTTGATCTATAACTTGTATAGTTATTTTATTAACCTGAATCGGAGCACGCCCCGTAGAAGATCCTTATATTCTTACTGGACAAATTCTAACAGTAATATACTTCTTATATTTTATCCTAACTCCCTTAACCCATTTATTATGAGATAAATCTTAATTAATTAGCTTAAGAAAAGCATATGTTTTGAAAACATACCAAAGATGTTAAATTCATCTATTAGTTTAAAATAACATTTTACTAAATATATATCAAAAACTATAAACTCAAGACCAAAAACTTAACCCCTAAAAAAAATATTAAGAAATTTAAAGACACTGGCAAATAACTTTTTCATGCCATATATATCAATTTATCATACCGAAACCGTGGTAGAGTACCACGAACCCAAACAAATATGAAAGATATTAACATCAACTTTAAATAAAAATATAAAGTTATAATATCACCTCCCAAAAAAACAACTCTAAACATTATACTTATAAATAAAATTCTTGCATATTCAGCTAAAAAAATCAACGCAAATCCTCCACCTCTATATTCAACATTAAAACCAGAAACTAATTCAGACTCCCCTTCAGCAAAATCAAAAGGAGTTCGATTAGTTTCAGCCAATCTAGAAGAAAATCAACATATTGCCAAAGGAATTCCTAAAAAAATAAATCACATACCCCTTTGAAATTCATAAAAATAACTTAATATAAATCCCTCAATTAAAAATAAAAAAGACATTAATAATAAAACCAATCTAACCTCATATGAAATAGTTTGAGCAACAGCCCGTAATCCACCTAATAAAGCATAATTAGAATTAGAAGATCATCCAGCAATTATTACACCATATACTCCTATCCCAGCACAACATAAAAAAAATAAAATACCCAAGCTAAAAGAAAATAAATTAGTAATATAAGGAAAAACCATCCATACCAACAAAGATAAAAAAAGAGAAAAAACAGGAGAAAAATAATATAAAAAATAATTAGAAAGCTCAGGTCAAGTCTGTTCCTTAGTAAACAACTTAATAGCATCAGAAAAAGGCTGAGGCAATCCTACAAATCCAACCTTATTAGGACCCTTCCGAATTTGAATATAACCTAAAACCTTACGTTCTAATAACGTTAAAAAAGCTACCCCAATCAAAACCCCTAAAATTAAAAATACAGCCCCCACAAATACTACAATATAATTCATATACTATATGTGGTATAACCACATAAACGGATTCTAAATCCATTACACTTTATCTGCCAAAATAGTAATAGTATTCCACATAAAAAAAATATTTTATATAAATGGCCCTCTCGTACTAATTTATATAAATAAAATAAAGATAGAAACCAACCTGGCTCACGCCGGTCTGAACTCAGATCATGTAGGAATTTAAAAGTCGAACAGACTTACTAATAAAACTACTGCGCCCTATAGCCTTCCTAATCCAACATCGAGGTCTTAACTTTTCTTGTCGATTAGAACTCTTTAAGAAAATTAAGCTGTTATCCCTAAGGTAACTTATTATTTCATCCCTAATAAAAGATCTCTATGTCATCTAAAATGTTAAATTAAGAAAAGTTTTTATCTTTCCTGACCGCCCCAGTAAAATATTTATTATTTATATTAAATAATTCATATAAAGTTCTATAGGGTCTTATCGTCCCTTATCATAATTTAAGCTTTCTTACTTAAAAATGAAATTAAATTCTAATATATAAGACAGTTATTATCTCGTTAAACCTTTCATTCCAGTCCCCAATTAAAAGACTAATGATTATGCTACCTTTGCACAGTTAATATACTGCGGCCCCTTAATATATATAATCGGTAGGCAGGCCAGACTCAACATAATAAACATCGAGACATGTTTTTGATAAACAGGCGGATAATTTAATTGCCGAATTCCTAATACATTATTTCCTAATACTAAACAAAATAAATTAAATCTACTAATTACATCATTATTACAAAAAAATATTAATTTCTATTATCATATTAGTATTATATTAAAATCACATAAATTACATAAAACTAAATAAAATAAATTTTTATATTTTAAAACCCATGCCATTATAAAGCCTATAAATTTTATACACTATAATAATTTTTAATAATATACTAAGCTAATCCCAAGTACTCTTTATATTAAAGTAAATCTATAACCACCTAAACATATAAATTAAATTTAAATCCTAATAAACTAGATATCTTAAAGAACGTATAACATTTCATTCCTATAAACAATTAAAGATAAAAATTCCACAGTAACCTTCATTGTATATATAGCTCTCCCTAATTCGAGATACTTATATCCATAAAATAATTTTGATAAACCCTGATACAAAAGGTACTAACAAAATATCCTTTAACAAAAAAATCCAATAATTCCATCACTGTACTATAAGCTATAATAAAAATAATTTTATCTAAAATATACAAAAACAAAACAACAATTCTTTTTATAAATTAAATAAATCCCAATAATCAAATAATATTTTTCTCTCAAAACATCATGAATCGCACACGAAAACCTCCAGTGTAAATGAAATACTTACTTTAAGTTTTATTTTGCTTCTTCTAGATACACTTTCCAGTACATCTACTATGTTACGACTTATCTCATCTTAAATAATGAGAGCGACGGGCGATATGTACACATTTTAGAGCTCAAATCAAATTATTATCTAAAACAACTTTACTTTTAAATCCACCTTCATATAAACTTTATACTTATAATCCATATAAATTTCATTATTGTAATCCATCTCCCTTCCTAACAAACTGCACCTTGATCTGACATTTTACCTTACTAGTTTTACGAAAACACTCTTATAAGCTCATCTAATGACGACGGTATACAAGCACAAATTAGGTATAAATGATCGTGTAGTATCAATTATAGGACAGATTCCTCTAAAGAGACTAAAACACCGCCAAATTCTTTAGGTTTCAAACTTTACATTATATTACCCTGACGACTAAAATTACTATTAGAATAATAGGGTATCTAATCCTAGTCTATAATCTAAATTTCAAAGTATGCACTACATTTTAATTAAAACAAAATTTCACCAAAAATTATTATTACTTTATGTATAAAGTTTACTTCCCATCAATAATATTCATTCCATTTTATCGTATAACCGCGACAGCTGGCACGAATTTTGTCAAACATATAAAAAAATACTAAATCAAGGTTACCCCAATAAATAATTATATCCACTGCAACCGAACTTTCTAAAAAATCTTACATATAGAACAATCTTAAAATAAATACATAAGTCAGAATAAAACTCAAAAAATGATAAACAGTTAAATATAAATTAGGTTCAATATTAAGTAAAGAAACTAATATAATCAATTTTATTGGCCCAGCAGACTGGCTATTACTCCCATTCTTCCCAACAAGAGTAATTTAATAAAAAAATTATACATAATGGAACCAACCCCCAAGTCTCTAATAATTTAATTGGTTAAATATTCAATTATTTATCCAGTACTGTTATAGTATATAAATTAATAAAAATATTCTGATATAAATATATAGAGGATTAGAACATGTAAACCTTGATATTTAATATTCTATAAAGTATAATAGAGGATTAGAGGATATTGTTTAATAATCCTTATATTACATAGATTATTGCATTTTTCTCTTTTTTTTATGCTTTTAAAAGAGAAAAATGCTTTGTATTATTATTATTATATAATTAAATATTTAAATATAATTTATATTTATATATACGTATATTTATATATAAATATTATAAAACCCCGAGGGTCTCTGAGTAGAGTATATATCATATACTATATATATATATAATAAGTTCTATTTGATATACAAGAAACAAATACAATTTGTAAAATAATAATAGATTCCGTCAGATCAATATATATTAATATCTAAAACTTTTTCTCTTTTCTCTAATAGGTATACAACTTCCGGGTAGGGATGCAATAAATAAATTTCTTGTATATATATAGTAATAATTCTTTACCGAATAAGTTAAAGTATATATATATATATATTATTATTATCATAGGAAATCCTTACAAGGGATTTTCCCTTATTTCTGCTTCAGAAGTATATTCTAAAATCATAAAAAGAATATACTTCTTTTACCGCAGAAATAAGGGAAAATCTATGTACCATGAATTAAAAAAGTAATCTTAAATGTAATCCTCATTCTCAAATATACTCTTCCCATATATTTGAAAAAT